TTAAAAATAAGCTAAAAGAAGCTTTTGGGTTCATACCCCAAATATAAAGGAATCCCCTTTTTTTTAAATAATAAAGTGCCTGATTAAAAGGATTATTCTGATAGGATAAATAATGTAAATTATTACCTTTATTATATTTTATAGAATTAAACTATATCTAATAACTTCAAAAATTATTGTGCATCTTACACTAAAATATAATTTTTAAAATATGAATAAATTTCATATTAGAATTAACTTAATTCTTATTTTTTATTTTAATTACCCCCAATTCTAATAAAATATTTTTCTTATTTATTTTATTTTTTAGAACCTTAATTTCAATTTCAGCTAATTCCTGATTAGGTTGTTGAATTGGTTTAGAAATTAATTTATTAAGATTTATTCCCCTTATATCTTCCCCCAATAATTTATTAAATTCAGAAACTTCATTAAAATATTTTTTAACTCAATCTATTGCTTCCATTAATTTTTTATTTGCTATTTTATTAAATTTATTTTTTATAAATTTTTATTTTAATAATTTTTTCTCCATTATTATTAATTCAGCAATATTAATAAAAATAGGATCTATTCCTTTTCATTTTTGATTTCCTAATATTATAGAAGGACTTTCCTGAATTAATTGTTTTATTTTAATAACTTGACAAAAAATTACCCCCATAATTTTATTGTCATATTATTTAAACCTTAATTATATATATATTATTATAATTTTTAATGTTTTAGTGGGAGCTATTAGAAGATTTAATCAATCTTCTTTACGTAAATTAATAGCTTTTTCTTCTATTAATAATTTAGGATGAATAATTTCATCTATAATTATTAGTGAAAATTTATGACTTATTTATTTTATTTTTTATTCAATTTTTACATTTATTAGATGTTTTTTATTTTATATTATTAATACATTTTATATTAATCAATTATTTTTTTTTAACATAAATTTTTTAATTAAAATTTCAATTATAATTAATTTTTTATCTCTTGGAGGCTTACCTCCTTTTTTAGGATTTTTTCCTAAATGATTAGTTATTAATTATTTATTAAGAAATAATTTTATTATTATTACATTTATTTTTATTATATCAAGTTTAATTTTATTATTTGTTTATATTCGTATTATCTATTCTTCTTTAATATTTTTTTCTTTTAAATTAAAATGATTTAAGATTTTCATAAAAAATAATTATTTAATTTTAATTTATTTCTTTAATTTCATTTCATTATTAGGTATAATCATTAGAACTTTTTTTTTTTAAGGTTTTAAGTTAATATAAACTAATAATCTTCAAAATTATTTATAAAGAAATTTCTTTAAGCCTTAGTATTATATACATCTTAAAATTTGCAATTTTATATCATTTATTTTGAATATAAGACTTATAATAAAAGAGAAATTTCTCGTTAATAAATTTACAATTTATCGCTTTTTTCCTCAGCCATTTTATTTAGCGAAAATGACTTTTTTCAACAAATCATAAAGATATTGGAACTTTATATTTTATTTTTGGAATTTGAGCAGGAATAGTAGGAACATCTCTTAGTTTATTAATTCGAACTGAACTTGGTAATCCAGGATCTTTAATTGGAGATGATCAAATTTATAATACTATTGTAACAGCTCATGCATTTATTATAATTTTTTTTATAGTTATGCCTATTATAATTGGGGGATTTGGAAATTGATTAGTTCCTTTAATATTAGGAGCCCCAGATATAGCTTTCCCCCGAATAAATAATATAAGATTTTGACTTCTTCCGCCTTCTTTAATTTTACTTATTTCTAGTAGTATTGTTGAAACAGGAGCTGGAACTGGATGAACAGTTTATCCCCCACTCTCATCTAATATTGCTCATGGTGGTGCTTCTGTAGATTTAGCTATTTTTTCTTTACATTTAGCTGGTATTTCTTCTATTTTAGGAGCAATTAACTTTATTACCACTATTATTAATATACGAATTAATAATTTATCATTTGATCAAATACCTTTATTTGTATGATCAGTAGGAATTACAGCTTTACTTTTATTATTATCTTTACCTGTATTAGCGGGAGCTATTACAATATTATTAACAGATCGAAATCTTAATACTTCATTTTTTGACCCTGCTGGAGGAGGTGATCCAATTCTTTATCAACATTTATTTTGATTTTTTGGACATCCAGAAGTTTATATTCTAATTTTACCGGGATTTGGTATAATTTCCCATATAATTTCTCAAGAAAGAGGAAAAAAAGAAACTTTTGGTTGTTTAGGTATAATTTATGCTATAATAGCAATTGGATTACTTGGATTCATTGTATGAGCTCATCATATATTTACTGTAGGAATAGATATTGATACTCGAGCTTATTTTACTTCAGCAACAATAATTATTGCAGTTCCAACAGGAATTAAAATTTTTAGTTGATTAGCTACTCTTCATGGAACTCAAATTAATTATAGTCCTTCAATATTATGAAGTTTAGGATTTATTTTTTTATTCACTGTTGGAGGATTAACAGGAGTAGTATTAGCTAATTCATCAATTGATATTACATTACATGATACTTATTATGTTGTAGCACATTTTCATTATGTTCTATCAATAGGAGCTGTATTTGCAATTTTTGGGGGATTTATTCATTGATATCCATTATTTACCGGATTAATAATAAATCCATATTTATTAAAAATTCAATTTATTTCTATATTTATTGGAGTTAATTTAACTTTTTTCCCTCAACATTTTTTAGGATTAGCTGGAATACCTCGTCGTTATTCAGATTATCCTGATAGTTTTATTTCATGAAATATTATTTCTTCTTTTGGCTCATACATTTCATTATTTTCATTAATTATAATAATTCTTATTATATGAGAATCTATAATTAATCAACGAATAATTTTATTTTCATTAAATATATCTTCATCTATTGAATGATATCAAAATTTACCTCCAGCTGAACATTCATATAATGAATTACCTATTTTAAGTAATTTCTAATATGGCAGATTATATGTAATGGATTTAAACCCCATTTATAAAGGAGTTATCCTTTTTTTAGAAATAGCAACATGATCTAATATTAATTATCAAAATAGAGCCTCTCCATTAATAGAACAAATTATTTTTTTTCATGATCATACTTTAATTATTTTAATTATAATTACAATTTTAGTATCTCATTTAATAATTAATTTATTTTTTAATAAATATACTAATCGATTTTTACTAGAAGGACAAATAATTGAATTAATTTGAACTATTTTACCTGCAATTACTCTTATTTTTATTGCCCTTCCTTCTCTTCGTCTTTTATATTTATTAGATGAATTAAATAATCCATTAATTACTTTAAAATCAATTGGGCATCAATGATATTGAAGTTATGAATATTCAGATTTTAATAATGTTGAATTTGATTCTTATATAATTCAACCTAATGATAATATTTCAAATTTTCGTTTACTTGATGTTGATAATCGAATTATTTTACCTATAAATAATCAAATTCGAATTCTTATTACAGCTACTGATGTTATTCATTCTTGAACGATTCCCGCTTTAAGAGTAAAAGTTGATGCAAATCCTGGACGATTAAATCAAACAAGATTTTTTATTAACCGACCTGGAATTTTTTTTGGGCAATGCTCAGAAATTTGTGGGGCTAATCATAGTTTTATACCTATTGTAATTGAAAGAATTTCAATTAAAAATTTTATTAATTGAATTAATAGTTATTCATTAGATGACTGAAAGCAAGTAATGGTCTCTTAAACCATCTTATAGTAAATTAGCATTTACTTCTAATGAAAGAATTAGTTAATTTATAACATAAATATGTCAAATTTAAATTATTACATTAGTAATATTCTTTTATTCCTCAAATAATACCAATTAATTGAATTTTATCTTTTTTTTTTTTTATTATTATTTTTATCATTTTTAATATTATAAATTATTTTATTTTTAATTATAAAAATAATATTATTAAATCTAATAATAATAACATTAAATTAAAACCTAATTTTTTTTGACAATGATAAATAATTTATTTTCAATTTTTGATCCTTCTACTAATCTATTTAATTTATCTATTAATTGAATTAGAACTTTTATTGGATTAATATTCATTCCTTATTCTTTTTGATTAATCCCTAATCGTCATTTTATTATATGAAATTTTATTGCTAATAAACTTCATAATGAATTTAAAACTTTATTAGGGCCTAATAGATTTAATGGATCAACTTTTATTTTTATTTCATTATTTTTTTTTATTTTATTTAATAATTTTTTAGGATTATTTCCATATATTTTTACTAGTACTAGACATTTGAATATTTCATTATCTTTATCTTTAACTTTATGATTAAGATTTATAATTTATGGATGAATTAATAATACCCAACATATATTTATTCATATAATTCCTCAAGGAACTCCAACTATTTTAATACCTTTCATAGTATTAATTGAAACTATTAGTAATATTATTCGTCCAGGAACTTTAGCAGTTCGATTAACTGCCAATATAATTGCCGGACATTTATTATTAACTTTATTAAGAAGAACTGGAATTAATATGCCTAACTACTTAGTAATTATTTTAATTTTCATTCAAATTTTATTATTAATTTTAGAATCAGCAGTTGCAGTAATTCAATCTTATGTTATTACTATTCTAAGTACTCTTTATTCTAGAGAAATTAATTAATAATGACTCTTAATCATAATCACCCCTATCATTTAGTTGATTATAGACCTTGACCTTTAACAGGAGCTATTGGAGTAATAACTTTAGTTACAGGTTTAATTAAATGATTTCATAATTTTAGATTAAATTTATTTATTTTAGGATATATTATTGTTTTATTAACAATATATCAATGATGACGAGATATTTGCCGAGAAGGAACTTTTCAAGGTAAACATACAATTTTAGTTACTAAAGGACTTCGATGAGGTATAATTTTATTTATTATTTCAGAAATCTTTTTTTTTATTTCTTTTTTTTGAGCTTTTTTTCATAGAAGTTTATCACCAAATATTGAAATTGGATTAATATGACCCCCAATTAGTATTATACCATTTAATCCTTTTCAAATTCCTTTATTAAATACTATTATTTTAATTACCTCAGGAATTACAGTTACATGAGCTCATCATTCATTAATAGAAAATAATTATACTCAAACTTCTCAAAGTTTATTTATTACAATTTTATTAGGAATTTATTTTACAATTCTTCAAGCTTATGAATATATTGAAGCTCCTTTTACTATTGCAGATAGAATTTATGGATCTACATTTTTTATAGCAACAGGATTCCATGGACTTCATGTTATTATTGGAACTATTTTTTTATTAATATGTTTTATTCGTCATTTAAACAATCATTTTTCCAGAACTCATCATTTTGGATTTGAAGCTGCAGCTTGATATTGACATTTTGTAGATGTTGTATGATTATTCTTATATATTTCTATTTATTGATGAGGAAATTAACTATTTATATAATATATTTAGTATATTTGACTTCCAATCAAAATGTTTAATAACTTATTAATATAAATAATTAATTTATTATTAACTTTATCCCTAATTATAATCATTATCCCAAATATTTTTATAATAATTTCTTTTATTTTATCTAAAAAATCTCTTCTTGATCGAGAAAAATGTTCTCCTTTTGAATGTGGATTTGACCCTAAATCTTTAGCTCGAATTCCTTTTTCATTACATTTTTTTCTTATCACAGTAATTTTTTTAATTTTTGATGTAGAAATTGCCCTTATTTTTCCCTTAATTCCAACCTTTTTAATAGTTAATTTTTTAACATGATTTAAAATTAGATTTTTCTTTATTATCATATTACTAATTGGATTATACCATGAATGAAATCAAAATATATTAAATTGAACAAATTAGGATTATAGTTTATTAAAAACATTTGATTTGCATTCAAAAAATATTGAACTTCAATTTATCTTATAATCTTAAATAAGAAGCAATTATTTGCATTTAATTTCGACTTAAAAGATAGAGTTTATTTACTCCTTATTTATTAATTGAAACCAAATAGAGGTATATCACTGTTAATGATAAAATTGAATAAAAATTCCAATTAGAAATATTTAATAATTAAGCTGCTAACTTAATTTATAGTGATTAAAATCATTAATATTTCTTATTTATATAGTTTAATTTAAAACATTACATTTTCATTGTAACAATAAAATCCTCTTTTTTATAAATATTTAAAGATTATTCAATCACCTTAATATCTTCAATATTAAACTCTTAAATTTAAGCTATTTAAATAAATTATAATTAAAATAATATAAATTATTACTCATAAAACAAAACTAAATAAATAAATCTTAAAATTATTTATTTGATAAATAACATTAATTAAAGAATAATACTTAATAATTTTGTAAAACCCTTGTCCTCTATATATTTCTCTTCATCCTATATCAATAATTTTAACTAAATTTTGTCCTAAATTTAAAAAATAATAATTTAAACCATAAGTTGATAAATTAGGTAAAAATCATATTACAGTTGAAAAAAATCTAAAATTATAAAATATTAAAAACTTATTTAAAGAATAAATCTTTATATTTCTAATTAATAAACCTATTAAAAACCCTAAAAAACTTACATAAATTACTATTATCTTTAAAAAAAAAGATAAATAAATTATATAAGGATAATTAAAAATTAATCATCTTAAAAATCTTCCAGAAACTAATCTTATAAACAATAAAATAAATATTCTTTTTAATATTCCATAGTCTTCATCATATAAATTATAAGTACTTAATAAATTAAAATCATTAATTATTAAATAAATTAATAAACGTATAGTATAAAATATAGTTAAACCTGTTGAAAAATAATATAAATAAAAAATTATTAAATTTAAATTTCTTATACTAACTATTTCTAAAATAATATCCTTAGAATAAAACCCAGCTAAAAAAGGAATTCCACATAAAGCTAAATTTGAAATATTTAAACATAAAGAAGTTAAAGGAATATAAATTCTAATTCCACCTATCATTCGAATATCTTGATTATCATTTATTATATGAATGACTACACCTGCACATATAAATAATAAAGCTTTAAATATAGCATGAGTTAATAAATGAAAAAAAGCTAAATCATAAAATCCTATTCTTAAAATTCTTATTATTAATCCTAATTGTCTTAAAGTTGATAAAGCAATAATTTTCTTTAAATCAAATTCATAATTAGCACAAATACCAGCCATCATTATTGTTAACCCAGATAATAATAATAAAAATTTAAAAAAAAATATATCAACTAATAAATTATTAAATCGAATTAATAAATAAACTCCAGCAGTTACTAAAGTAGATGAATGAACTAAAGCTGAAACTGGAGTAGGAGCAGCTATAGCTGCAGGTAATCATGAACTAAAAGGAATTTGAGCTCTTTTAGTTATTGCAGCAATAATTACTAATAAACCAATAATTTTTATTGAATAATCATTTCTTATAAAATTTAAATAAAAAATATAATTTCAACTTCCATAATTTAACATTCAAGCAACTAATATCAAAATTATTACATCCCCAATTCGATTAGATAATGCTGTTAACATTCCAGCATTATAAGACTTAATATTTTGATAATAAATTACTAAACAATAAGATACTAATCCTAATCCATCTCAACCTAAAAAAATTCTAATTATATTAGGACTAATAATTAATAAAATCATAGAAAATACAAATAATAAGACTAAAATAATAAATCGATTTAAATTTAACTCAGAACTCATATATCTTTGTCTATAAAAAATTACAGAAGAAGAAATTAAAGATACAAATATTATAAATAATAAAGATATTCAATCCAATAAAATAGATATTGTAACTCTTATCGAATTAAAAGAAATAATTTCTCATTCTAAAAATATAATCATATTATTTATAATAAAATAAATTATTATAAAAAAATTAAATAACATAAAAAAAAATAAAAAAAAAAATCTAATAAAACAAATATTATATTTATTTATAACCTAAAATGAATTATCATATTTTTGACTCCACAAATCAATATTTTTTTTAAATTATTTAAGTAAAATCAAATTATTCTATAGTCAATTTTTATAACTAAAATATTTAAGGGTAATCAGTGTAATATTAAAGTAAGATATTCTCGTGAAGTTCCATTATAAAATCTATAAACTCCTAAATTATATTTACCATGTTGAGTGTAAGAATATAAATATAATCTATAACCAGCTCTAAAAAAAGAAATTAATATCAACAAAATAATTCTTATATAAGATCATCTTATTAAACTATTAATTAAACTAATTTCACCTATTAAATTTAAAGAAGGAGGGGCAGCTATATTAGATGACATTAATAAAAATCAAAATAAACTTATTGAAGGTATAAAATTTATTATCCCCTTATTAATAAATAATCTTCGACTATGTAATCGTTCATAATTTATATTTGATAAACAAAATATTCCAGATGAACATAATCCATGTCCAATTATTAAAATATAAGATCCTATAAATCCTCAATAATTTATAGTTATAATTCCCCCAATAACTATTCTTATATGGGCCACTGAAGAATAAGCAATTAAAGATTTTATATCAATTTGACAAAAACATTTTAATCTAATATAAAATCCTCCAATTAATCTAATAATAATTCAAACTAATCTTATTTTTATATTAATTTTTTGTAAAATAATTATAATTCGTAAAAGTCCATAACCCCCTAACTTTAATATAATAGCGGCTAAAATTATAGACCCCGAAATAGGAGCCTCTACATGTGCTTTAGGCAATCATAAATGAACAAAATATATAGGTATCTTTACTAAAAAAGCTATAATTAATCTTAAATATAATATTATTAAATTATAATCATAAAATTTTAAAAAATAAATTATTATATAATTTATTTCATTATAAATATAAAAAATTCCTATTAATAATGGTAATGAAGCAAATAATGTATAAAATAATAAATATATACCTGCCTGAATTCGTTCAGGTTGATATCCTCATCCTATAATTAATAATAATGTTGGAATTAATCTTCTTTCAAAAAATAAATAAAATAAAAATAAATTTATTATTCTAAAAGTTAAATATAATATAATTAATAAAAAAATAATATTATATAAAAATATATTAGAATAAAAATTAAATTTATATAAAGATTCTCTTGCTATAATTATTAAACTTCTAATTCAAATTCTCAATAAAATTAAACCATAAGAAATTATATCACAACCTAATATATATCTTAAATTACAAAAATTTATAATTGATAATGTTAAATTTATAAATATTAATATTATTAATATTATTAGTATCTGAACCAATCAAAATATATTTTTTTTTAAACATAAAGGTATTATAAAAATTATTATTATAAAAAATTTTATCATTAAATTAAATTAAAACTTTGAAAATAATCATTACCGTGAGTTCGAATCATAGAAACTAAAATTGATAATCCTAAAGCTCCTTCACAAACAGAAAATACAAGAAAAGCTATTAATATATATATATTATATCTTATTATTATTAAATATATCATTATTAAAAAAAAAATTCTTAATACTATAAATTCTAAACTTATTAAAACAATTAATAAATGTTTATGTTTAGAAACAAAAATTATATTTCCAAATATAAATATAATAATAATAATTAATCTTATATTTATCATTTAAATTATAGTTTTTATAGTTTAAAAAAAACTTTGGTCTTGTAAATCAAAATTAAGAAATTTTCTTTAAAAACTTCAAAGAAAAAGATTTTCTTTATCTATAATCTCCAAAATTATTATTTTTATAAACTATTCTTTGATATTTTAAAAATAATTTTATCTTTATTATTAATTTTTTTTTCCATTTTTTTATTTTTTATCAATCATCCTCTTGCTATGGGATTATTAATTTTAATTCAAACTTTATTAACCTGTTTATTATCTGGGATAATAATTAATACATATTGATTTTCTTATATTTTATTTTTAATTTTTTTAGGGGGTTTATTAGTATTATTTATTTATGTTTCAAGAGTAGCTTCTAATGAATTATTTAAAATTTCTTTTTTAAATAAACTTTCTTTTTCTTTTTATATTTTTTTAATTTTTATTATTAGAATTATTTTCAAAAATAATCTTATTTGAATAAATTTTTCATTTAATGATGAAATAAATAATTTTTTTAATATATTTATATTTTTTAATAATGAATTTAATTTTAATTTATCAAAATTATATAATGAACAAACTTATTGTCTAATAACAATAATAATTATCTACTTATTTATTACATTAGTAGCAATTGTAAAAATTACAAATATTTTTTTTGGTCCTTTACGTTCTTTTAATTAATGATAAATCTTTTTAAACCTATTCGTAAATCTCACCCAGTCATTAAAATTATTAATGGATCATTAATTGACTTACCCTCCCCCTCTAATATTTCTTCTTGATGAAATTTTGGTTCATTATTAGCTTTATGTTTAATAACACAAATTTTAACAGGACTATTTTTAACAATATATTATACAGCTAATATTGATTTAGCTTTCTATAGAGTTAACTATATTTGCCGAAATGTAAATTATGGTTGATTAATTCGAACTTTACATGCTAATGGGGCCTCATTTTTTTTTATTTGTATCTACTTTCATATTGGACGAGGAATTTATTATGAATCTTTTAATTTAAAATTTACTTGAATAGTAGGAGTAATTATTCTATTCTTATTAATAGCTACAGCATTTATAGGATATGTATTACCTTGAGGACAAATATCTTTTTGAGGTGCTACAGTAATTACTAATTTATTATCTGCAATTCCTTATTTAGGAACTATATTAGTTAATTGAATTTGAGGGGGATTTGCTGTAGATAATGCAACATTAACTCGGTTTTATACTTTCCATTTCTTATTTCCTTTTATTATTTTAATATTAACAATAATTCATTTATTATTTTTACATCAAACAGGATCTAATAATCCTTTAGGAATTAATAGTAATTTAGATAAAATCCCATTTCACCCATTTTTCACTTTTAAAGATTTAATTGGATTTATTATTTTAATTATATTATTAACTTTTTTATCTTTAATTAATCCTTATTTATTAGGAGATCCAGATAATTTTATCCCAGCAAATCCTTTAGTAACTCCAATTCATATTCAACCGGAATGATATTTTTTATTTGCATATGCAATTCTACGATCAATTCCAAATAAATTAGGAGGAGTAATTGCTTTAGTAATATCTATTTTAATTTTAATTATTTTACCTTTCACATTTAATAAAAAAATTCAAGGTATTCAATTTTATCCTTTAAATCAAATTTTATTTTGATCTATAATTACAACAATTATTTTATTAACATGAATTGGAGCTCGTTCAGTTGAAGATCCTTATATTATTACGGGACAATTACTAACTTTAATTTATTTCTCATATTTTATTTTAAATCCTATTTTAAATAAATTTTGAGATAATTTAATTTTTAATAATTAATTAATTTAATTAATGAGCTTGTTATAATAAGCATTTGTTTTGAAAACTTAAGAAAGAATAAATATTCTATTAATTTATACTAAATTCATTTAATAAATTAAAATTATTTTTATACCTATAAAAAATAATAAATAATTTAAAGATACAGGTAAGTATCTTTTTCAACATAAGTATATTAATTTATCATAACGATAACGAGGTAAAGTCCCTCGAACTCAAATAAAAAAAAAAGCTAAAAATACTAACTTAAAATAAAATATTAAATTTAAATTATAACCCCCTATATAAATAATAACAAATAATAATCTTATAAACAAAATTCTTGAATACTCAGCTAAAAAAATTAAAGCAAATCCTCCTCTTCTATATTCAATATTAAACCCAGAAACTAATTCTCTTTCCCCTTCAGCAAAATCAAAAGGAGTTCGATTAGTTTCAGCTATTAAAGAAGATAATAAACATATTCTTAAAGGTATTATTATAATTATAAATCAAATAAAGACTTGATAATCAGTAAATTTAATTAAATTAAAATTTATAATTATAATAATTCTTGATATTAAAATTAAAGATAAACTAACTTCATAAGAAATTGTTTGAGCCACAGCTCGTAAACCCCCCAATAAAGAATAATTTCTATTAGAAGATCATCCAGCAATCAGTAAAGTATAAACCCCAATTCTTGTACAACATAAAAAAAATAACATTCCTATATTAAAAATAATTATATTAAATATATAAGGAATTATTAATCAAATTATTAAAGATAATATAAATCTTACAATAGGAGAAAAATAAAAAGAAAAATAATTTGAATAATTTAAATAAACTTGTTCTTTAGTAAATAACTTAATAGCATCTGAAAAAGGTTGTAATAAACCTATAATTCCTAATTTATTAGGTCCTTTACGAATTTGAATATATCCTAATACTTTCCGTTCTAATAAAGTTAAAAAAGCAACTCCAATTAAAACTCCAATTAATAAAATTAAAACTCCAATAATAATATTATATAAATCTATAATTATCATATACTATTTATATAATATAATTATACATTTATGACTTCTAAAATCATCACATTTTTCTGTCAAAATAGTATAATTAAATTAATAAAATTCATATTAATTTAATTATTAAAAATATTTGATCCTTTCGTACTAAAATATTTTATTAATTTTAAAGATAGAAACCAACCTGGCTTACACCGGTTTGAACTCAGATCATGTAAGATTTTAATGATCGAACAGATCAAAATTTTAAACTTTTGCATTTAAATTTTATCTTAATCCAACATCGAGGTCGCAAACTTTCTTTTTTATATGTACTAAAAAAAAATATTACGCTGTTATCCCTAAGGTAATTTTTTCTTTTAATCATTAATTATGGATCAAATTTTCATTTATTTATGTTTAAATTTTAAAAAAAGTTATTTTAATTTTTCTATCACCCCAATAAAATATTAATTTAATTTTTAATTTTTATTTATAAATATAATTTTAAATAATATTAATATAAAACTCTATAGGGTCTTCTCGTCTTTTAAATAAATTTTAGCTTTTTAACTAAAAAATTAACTTCTATATATTTATATAAAATAGAGACAGTTTATATTTCATCAAATCTTTCATACAAGTCTTCAATTAAAAGACTATTGATTATGCTACCTTTGTACAGTCAATATACTGCAGCCCTTTAATTTATATCAGTGGGCAGATTAGACTTTAAATTATTATTCTAAAAGACATGTTTTTGATAAACAAGTGAATATAAAAATTTGCCGAATTCCTTTATTTTAATTTTTATTAAATTTATATTTTTATAATATTAATATACTAATTTTATCATTATTTCTAATTTTTTATTATTAAAAAATATTTATTTTATAAAAAATTAAATTTTATTAAATTTTATTAAAAAAAAAATTTTTTTATAATAAATTATAATTTTTAAACAATATAAATTTTAAAATTTTCATTTTAATTTATTTTAATTATAAAAATTTATATTAAAGCTTATCCCTTAATATATTTAATTTTAAATATTTTATTATTATTTAATTTTATAATAAAATTTTTTAAATTTTAAATTAAATTTTTTTCTAAAAAAACTAGATATATTTAAAAACGATTAACATTTCATTTCTAATTAATTATTTAAAATAATTATTCAACATTAACTTTTTTAATTAATTAACTCTTTTAAATTCGAGATTTTTTTTTATAAAAAATATTTTTTAATAAACTCTGATACACAAGATACATTAAATAAAAATTACTTTTAATTTAATTTATTTTCATTTTATTTCAAATTTCTTTTATAATACTAATTAACTATAAAAATTATTATTTTTTTTTAAAAATACTTTAATACCCCCATATTAAAAATTTTTTTTTTATTATACTTTTATTAATTTTCCCCCTCAAATTAATTAAATTTATTTTAATCTCTTTTCAATGTAAATGAAATACTTTAAATCAAGCTCTAATTTGTTCATTCTAGAAACACTTTCCAGTACCTCTACTTTGTTACGACTTATTTCAATTTTTAAATGAAAGTGACGGGCAATATGTACATATTTTAATTTAAAATCATTTTAATAAATTAATTAAAATTACATTTAAATCCACTTTCAATTATATTTACAAAATTCTCTTCATTTAAATAATTTTATTGTAATCCATCTTAATCTTAATTATAATCTGCATCTTGATCTGAATTAATTTATATTTAAAATTTTTAAATATTATTTTTATTAAAAAATATTTTTTTAACAATGATATACAAAATATTAAATTAAGTAAATTTATTCGTGGATCATCAATTACTAGACAGATTCCTCTAAATGAACTAAAATACCGCCATATTATTTAAGTTTCAATAATATATTATTTACTATTTTAGTATTTTAAATTAAATTTTTAATAATAGGGTATCTAATCCTAGTTTATATTAAAATTTATTAAATCATAAATTTTACATAAAATTTAATTAAATTAAAATTTCACTTAATAATTTAATATTTATTTTAATTTATTATTCATTAATTATTTACTGAAATAATTTAATTTAATTTTTGTTTAACCGCAACTGCTGGCACAAAATTAGTTATTAATTTTTATATTACTAAATCTTAATTTCTTAAATTTTTAATTTTAATTACTATTAAATAAATAATTAATTATTATTAAAATAATTAAAATTTTATACTAAAATTTATATGTAAAATAAATTTAAAATAAATTTTTAAAAACATAAAAAATTTATCTTATTATAATTTTTTTCACACAGATCTTTTTTTTTTTTTTTTTTTTATATATTAATTTATTTTATGTAATATTAATATAAATAACTATATTCAAATAAATATTTTATAATTCTAATAAAATTTAAATTAATTTAATATTAAATTAATAAATTTAATTAATTATTAATATAATATTAAATATAAATATATTAATATAAATAAATTAATTTATTTTAAAATAAATATGTTAATATAAATAATTAATTTATTTTAAAATAAATATATTAATATATATATATATATATACAAATATAATAAATATAAATTAATTTTTTTTTTAAGAAAAATATATTAAATTTTCATTTAATTTTATGTTAAATTTTATTAAAACCATTCCTAAAATTTTTTATATAAAAATAAAAAAA